CATTAGAAGTAAATAATACTATTAAATAGCTTAAGAGGCTAATGCTTGTAATCAGCCATCTAATGATATTATTTTTTGTAGTCAGGTAATAAATGGTTTATATGGAATTGACTCTAAAACAATAGGTATAAATCTATGGTTAGCTCCACAGATTTCGGAGCATTGGCCAAATCATAAGCCTGGACGAGTCACAGTAAAGGATGTTTGGTTTAAACGGCCTGGAATAGCATCTACTTTTAGCCCTAGTGTAGGGATAGCTCATGAGTGAATAACATCGGAAGCTCTAATTAACATTCGAATTTGAGTATTAATTGGGATAACTGTACGGTTGTCTACGTCTAACAGACGGAAAATATTTATTGAGTCAGAAGAAGGGGATATGTAGGAGTCAAATTCTAATTTTGTTATATCTGAGTATTCATATGATCAATATCATTGGTGACCTAAAGTTTTTAGTGTCAAGGAAGGAGAGTTAGTTTCATCTAGTAGGTAGAGTAATCGTAGAGAAGGTAATGCAATAAAGGTTAAGATGATTGCGGGTAGTAGGGTTCAAATGGTTTCGATTTCTTGGCCTTCTAGTAGTGTGGTATTTGTTAGTATATTTGTTATTAGTATAAAAAATATATAAGTTACTAGTGAAATGATAAGTAAGATAATTAATAAAGTATGATCATGAAATAAAATTAGTTGTTCTATTAATGGGGATGCTCTATTTTGAAAGAGTACTATTGATTGGGTTGCCATAAATTTTAATTAATGAAGGTAATTGGGAGTAAGTGTGGTCCTGAGGAGGAAACCCGTGATGTCATTCAATGGATTGAGATTTTGAGAGAGAAAATAAAATAGGTCGTTGGCTGATTAGGGATTCTCAGACAATAAAAATAAATAATGTCACACCTAGGAAGGATATTGTTGATCCTATTGAAGAGACAATATTTCATGTTGTATAGGCATCTGGGTAGTCAGAATATCGACGGGGTATTCCTCTTAAGCCTAAAAAATGTTGAGGAAAGAAAGTTATGTTAACTCCAATAAATATAATAGTAAAATGAACTTTTGACCAGCCTGGATTTAGGGCTAAGCCTAATATTAAAGGGAATCAAAAAGTTATGCCGCCTAAAATAGCGAAGACAGCTCCTATAGAGAGAACGTAGTGAAAATGAGCTACAACATAATACGTGTCGTGTAATATGATATCAATAGATGAGTTAGCTAAAATTACTCCTGTTAATCCTCCTACTGTAAATAGAAAAATGAATCCGAGGGCTCACATTAAAGGTACCTCATGTGTTAAAGGAGCTCCATGTATGGTAGCTAATCATCTAAAGATTTTAATTCCTGTGGGAACTGCAATGATTATTGTTGCTGCAGTAAAATAGGCTCGAGTATCAACATCTATTCCTACTGTAAATATGTGATGAGCTCAAACAATAAATCCCAAGAGGCCAATGGCGGCTATAGCATAAATTATTCCTAGAGCTCCAAAGGCTTCTTTTTTTCCTCTTTGTTGAGTAATAATATGGGAAATTATTCCAAAACCTGGTAAAATAAGAATGTAAACTTCGGGGTGACCGAAGAACCAGAAAAGGTGTTGATATAAGATGGGGTCTCCCCCTCCGGAAGGATCAAAAAATGAAGTGTTAAAATTTCGATCAGTTAGGAGCATAGTAATAGCACCAGCTAAGACTGGAAGAGACAATAGAAGGAGAATTGCTGTAATTTTAACGGCTCAGACGAATAAGGGTATTTGTTCAAAAAGTATTCCGTTAGATCGTATATTAATAATTGTAGTAATAAAGTTAATTGCTCCAAGAATTGAAGAAGCTCCAGCAAGGTGTAGAGAAAAGATAGCTATATCAACGGAGGGTCCTGCATGGGCTAAATTTGAGGCAAGAGGTGGATATACGGTTCAACCTGTCCCAGCTCCTTTGTCTACTAGTGAAGATGAAATTAAAAGGAAAAAAGCGGGCGGTAAGAGTCAGAAGCTTATATTATTTAGTCGTGGAAAAGCTATATCTGGAGCTCCTAGCATTAGAGGGATTAATCAATTTCCAAATCCCCCAATTATGATAGGTATTACTATAAAGAAAATTATTACAAAAGCGTGGGCTGTTACAATTACATTGTAGATTTGATCATCCCCAATTAAAGCGCCTGGATGGCCTAATTCTAATCGAATTAATATACTTAATGCAGTTCCAATTATAGCTGCTCATGCTCCAAAAATTAAGTATAGTGTTCCAATGTCTTTATGATTTGTGGAAAATATTCATCGCGTATTGTTAGTAAAATCTAAGTGTACCTTATTTTTAACTTTGAAGGTTAATAGTTTTATTAACTTAAGATTTTACCATCATGTTAAAAATATAATGGAAGGAAATAAAGTTAGAGTAGACAAAGGAAGAAGTATTACAGTAGAGTTTAGGCTGGAGAATTGAAATCATAAAGGGGCTTTGAATGGTAAAAGTAATGTTTGGTGAAAAATGCGAAGATAAAAATATAAAGTAATAGCTCTTGTTCCAATTAAAATTATTAAGGGAAATATAAAATTAGTACTGATAAGTGCTCACGTAGCTAATCATTTAACTAAAAAGCCTAAGAAAGGTGGTATTCCTCCTAGTGAGAGTAGTGAAAGGAAGATTATTATAATAATGATGGGGTTAATTATTTTATTTATGTTGATTTGTGTTAAGTGAATAATGTTTAATTTTAAAAAAATGATGAGCACTCTGGCAGTTAACAAAAAATAAATCAGTAAGTAAATAATTAAAATGTAAGGGGATGAAATGAGTAAAAGTATTCATCTTATATGGGTAATTGAAGAATAAGCTAGAATTTTTCGAGTAAGTAATTGGTTTAAGCCCCCCAATATCCCAATTAAAGCAGATAAAATAACAATTATTACTATTACTAGGGAGGAGGATAGTAAATTGGAGATTAAAATTAATGGGGCAAGTTTTTGCCATGTAAGTAATAAAAATAGGGGTTTTCATCTGAGTCCTTCTACAATAGCGGGGAATCAAAAATATATAGGGCATAAGCCTAATTTTATAGATATAGCAAGTAAAAAGATTCTTTCATTTAAAGTAGAAGTAAAAATTATAGAAGGAGTTAAAAAGAAGTTTTGTATACCTGACAATAATAGGGTGATAGATCCGGTTGTTTGAACTATAAAATATTTTATTATAGCTTCGGCGGTTAGTTGATCATAAGAATATATTAGAGGAAGAAAAGTTATAGTGTTTATTTCAAACCCAATTCATGCGGTAGTTCATGATGAAGCAGTAAGAATAATTAATGTACTAATGGTAAGAAGAATTAGTATTAGGATATTAAAGATTAAAAAGAAGAGAATCTCTATATATGGGATATGGACCCATTAGCTTAATTTTTAGCTTATCTTTTTAGCAAAAGTATAATTATACATTATTTATCCTATCATGATAAGCCTTTTAGAGATTCAGGCATTTTGCTTTATAAAAGGTAATTTATGGTTGTTAATTTTAGTTGATAATAAAAATATATTTGTTTATAGACATCTTACAAAAGGAGATACCTCCAAAGGATAAAAATGTAAGCTAGTCTATAAGTCTTGATTAACGTATGTTTAAGGGGGTGGGGCCCCTTCCCCGTAGGGGAAAACCTCATTGACCATGATAGTAAATTAACTTTAAAGAGCTCTTGGCAGGACTCTTTGATACCCTTAATGGGCTATAATATTAATTTAGAGTAGAACGGTGTGGAACCAAAACTTCTAGATACATCTAGTGAATAATAATAGATATATTTTAATAATATAAAATAGGATACCGGTAGGGTATATTTTATTGGCCTTACATTCTCTAATAACTTAAAAAAAGAGAATGTAAGGCATTCTTTTTTTAATATATTTTTATTAATTTTATTAAACTTCTTTCTATGTGTATTTAGTTTATTAATTTGGCAGAATAAATGCAATGAATTTAGAATTCTTTAATGTAGTATTACAGTTAATATTTTTAATTAGCAAGGAGTAGTTTAATATAAAATAATAACTTTGGAAGTTGTTGATAAAGGAGTTTTTTTCTTGAATAATATTTTTAGGACTTATTATAGTAATTGGAGGTTTTGGAAGTTTATTATTAAGATATAAACATGTACTTAATATACTATTGAGTTTAGAGTTTATTTCAGCTGGGATAATTTTTTATATAATATTATTAATTTTAATAGGGTTTAGATTAGGAGGTTTGCTTATGTATTTTTTGGGGTTTGTGGCTTGTGAAGGGGCTTTAGGGCTGGGTGTGTTAATTAATCTTATTCGATGTCATGGAAATGAAATTTTTTTGTCTTTAAATTTAGTTCAATGTTAGTAGGGTTTTTTTTGTTTGGGGTTTTGATTGGGGCAATAGGATGAGTGGAGTGAGAATTTTTTTTACTTTGATTAATAATTGGGGCAGTAAATGTTTTACTAATAATAAAGTTTGATTTTATTGATTATAAAGTATTTAGTAGAGATTTAGGGGGGGATTTGATAAGAGTAGGATTAGTATGGTTAAGAATTTGAATTAGAGGTTTAATGTTATTGGCAAGAACTAAAATTTTAATGAATCATGGAAAATTTTGTGAAATTGTAGCATTGTTGTGTTTTTTACTTTTGCTGGTATTTTTTAGCTTAGATTTATTTGGGTTCTATATTGCTTTTGAGGGAGTATTAATTCCTACTTTGGTATTAATTGTTGGATGAGGCTACCAGCCGGAGCGTCTTCAAGCAGGAATTTATTTAATTTTTTACACTGTTTGTGCTTCTTTACCTTTGTTAATGGTGATTTTATGATGGGATTTTTTTTGGGGAAATAGAGGAAATGTACTGTTAAGTGTTGGGACAAGAGTTGAGTATTCTTTAGGAGGATTAATTTACTTTGGGGGGGTGTTAGCTTTTTTGGTTAGGATACCTATATTTATGTTTCATTTATGATTACCTAGGGCTCATGTGGAGGCCCCTATTTCAGGATCTATGGTATTGGCGGGGGTTATTAAAGATAGGGGGATATGGAATTATACGGTTAGGAGTTATTTATGTTATTTGGATGAAGGAACTAAGTTTTGAATTTGAGTTGGAGGTAGACTAGGAGGTGGAGTGATTTTAAGTCTTACTTGTCTTCGACAAAGAGATTTAAAGTCATTGGTTGCGTATTCATCAGTGGTTCATATGGGTTTAGTAATTGGGGGAATTATGTCTTTAAGAGTGGTAGGATTTGTGGGAAGATATATTTTAATAGTAGGACATGGATTATGTTCTTCAGGCTTATTTTGTTTAGTAAATTTGGCTTATGAGCGAGTAAGAAGTCGAATAGTATTATTAAATAGGGGTTTAATAACTTTAATGCCTACTGGAGGGTTGATATGATTTTTATTAGTAAGTTCTAATATAGCTGCTCCTCCTTCTTTAAACTTGATTGGAGAAATTATATTATTAAGTAGTATATTATTTTGATGTGGAATTAGACTAGTAGGTCTTATGATGGTGGGTATTTTGAGAGCGGCATATTCTTTATATATATTTACTAGTTGTCAGCATGGAAGGATTATAGGGGGGGTGTTAGGTTGTGGGGGATTAAAAGGAAAAGAATTTTTGCTTGTAATTTTGCATTGAGTTCCTTTAAATGTGATGGTAATAAAAAGTGAGGTGTTTATATTTTAAATTATTGATTGGTGTAATTAGCACGAGAGCATTTGAGGCTCTAGGAGCCTGGGAGAGGGAATCTTTAAGAGGGGAAGACCAGCCACACTTCTTTTTAGTGTGTGAAGTGTGGCTGGTCTGGTTGGTAGTTAAAGAGTAGTCTTAAGTATTAATTTTATAGTTTAAATGAAAATAATAAGTTGCAAACTTAGAGATACTTAATGTTGGAAGTTAAAATTTATGAAGTTTTTGTTGTGGAATATAGTGAAGATTAATATTATTGTATTGTTGATAAAGTTATAAGTTATAAAAGGAATTTCTAAGCTGTTGTTTTAAATGGTTTAATAATTTTTAGAATTAAAACTTGATTTTAATTTGAGATTTCTTTTTTTGGTTGATTCATATAAAAAATTTATTGTTGATTATAAAAGTTTAGTGAATTGATTTGGAAATATTGTTAGGATAATCCAGTAAATTAAAAATTTATTAGCTTAAACTGTGCCAGCAGCTGCGGTTATACAGTTAATAAGAAGAAATAAGGGAACATAGTTGGTAAGTGAATATTTTATTATATTTTAAGTTTAAATGTATTAGGTAAAATTAATTTATTAATTTTGAATATAAGATTATAGGTTTTTAATGCCTGGAAAATTTATGGAAAAACTCGGATTAGATACCCGATTATTTGAAATGTAGACTTTAATTGTTGGAGTAGTATTAGGGTTCTTGAAGTTTAAAAAATTTGGCGGTGTTTTGGCCTGAATAGAGGAACTTGTTCTTTAAATGATATTACGCAAGGAATCAACTTTTTCTTTTAGTTTGTATACCACTGTCGTCAGAAGACTTTTATAGATATTGTTTTCTAGTGTCAATAGATTGATGGATGACAAGTCAAGGTGCAGCTTATGAGAGAGGTGGTAATGAGTTACAATAAAGGTATTTAAAACGGAAATTTATTTGAGAAGTTTATTAAAGGTGGATTTATTTGTAAGGTATTAATATTATGAAGACTTGAAAAAGTACTGGAACATGCACATATCGCCCGTCACTCTTGCTGTTGAAGTGAGATAAGTCGTAACATAGTAGGGGTATTGGAAAATGTTCCTGGATTGAACAAGATATATGTTATTTTATTTACACTAAAATAGACCTTTAATAGGTATCTTGAAATAATATGTGTATAGTAAATATTAAAAGTGTTTAATTAATTAGTAATTTTTAATGAATTTTTTTAATTGAAGTACTGTAAGGGAATTAAGAAAATTGTGTAAAAGAAATGTTAAGTTTATGTACCTTTTGTATTAGGGTGATTTTAAATATAAGCTGGATTTGGCTTTCCCGAAGTATTGGGGGCTAGTAAATTATATATTTAATGTAGCATAATTGGGTTTAATAATTTATTAGGGATGAAATATTATTCAACCAATAAGGTATCTGGTTATATTTGAGATAAATTTAATTTATTAACTTTTGGTTAAGGAAAACTTATTGGGATTAGCTAATGAGTGTACCATATGAGATATTGCATTTATGTTTATTAGTTTAGGAGTAATTATTGATTATAGAGTGTTATAACGTATATTTATGAAAATATATTTTTATTAGTTTGGGGTAAGAGAATATAATATGTGAGGATAATAATAGTGTAGTTATTATGAGTCAATTAGTAGAATTTATGGTAAGGATTTGGATTTGAAAAATTTAATGTTTATATTGTAGTTAAATATCTAAAAGGAATTCGGCAAATAAAAAGCTTGCCTGTTTATCAAAAACATGGTTATTCGTATAGTAGATGAATAATCGGGCCTGCCCACTGAAGTTAAATTTAAAGGGCTGCAGTATATTAACTGTACAAAGGTAGCATAATCATTAGTCTTTTAATTGGGGACTGGAATGAAAGGTTTGACAAGTTTTAACTGTCTCTTGGGTAGAAATTGAATTTTATGTTCTTGTGAAAAAGCATGAATAAATTAAAGGGACGAGAAGACCCTATTAAACTTTTTTTATTTTTAATTGTTTTTGAATAGATGAAAAGGGTAGTTAAATTAAATTTTGCTGGGGCGGTAAATTATGAACATTATTTTTATGTAATATTTTATTTAGCTATTGAGTAGATCCAATTTAGTGATTGATAAGGAGAAATAGTTACTATAGGGATAACAGCGTAATATTTTTTAAGAGTTCATATTGACAAAAATGTTTGCGACCTCGATGTTGGATTAAGAAGTCTTTTGGGTGCAGGAGCCTACAAATTAGATTGTCTGTTCGACAATTAAATTCTTACATGATCTGAGTTCAAACCGGCGTGAGCCAGGTTGGTTTTTATCTTTTAATGTTAAAAGTAAAATATTAGTACGAAAGGATTATATTTTATAGAGTTGTCTAGTAAAGAATTTTGGTAAAGTTAAAAGTAAATGATTATAGGGAGTATAGTGCTATTGTGGCAGAATAATTGCAAAGAATTTAAGCTTCTTTTATAACCTTGTAGGTTTTATAGTAATTGATTTGATTTTAATATTGAATATTTGAGTAATAATTGTTTGTGTTTTGGTTGGTGTAGCATTTTTTACTTTGTTGGAACGAAAATTGTTAGGATATATTCAGATTCGGAAAGGGCCTAATAAGGTGGGGATATTTGGCTTGATTCAACCATTTGCTGATGCATTAAAATTGTTTATTAAACAATTAAATATTCCTTATGTAGGGAATTTTGGTGTTTTTTTTTTAAGTCCGGGATTAATATTAATAAATATGTTATTTTTGTGGACAGTATATCCTTTTTTTGGGGGAGGAGTGGATTTTATATTAGGGGCTTTATTTTTTTTGTGTATTGTTGGATTAAGAGTTTATTGGTTATTTGGTAGTGGGTGATCTTCAAATTCGAGGTATGGTTTGTTAGGGGCTTTACGAGGGGGTGCACAAACGGTTTCTTATGAGGTTAGAATGGCTATAATTTTTATTGGAGTGGGGATATTAGGAATGAGTTATGGAATTTTTGAGTATTGATGGTTTCAGCTATATGTATATGGAATATTTATAGTAATTCCTTTAGGTGTATGTTGAGTTGTGTCTTTTTTTGCAGAAGCTAATCGAAGTCCTTTTGATTTTGCAGAAGGTGAGTCTGAGCTGGTTTCTGGCTTTAATGTTGAATATAGAGGGGGACTTTTTGCTTTATTATTTATAGCTGAATATGGAATAATAATATTTATGGGAATTTTAAGTGCATTTATGTTTTTTGGTGGATGATTATGAGGAGTATTTAGTTTAATGTTTATTATTTTATTTTTATGGGTACGGGGTAGATTCCCTCGTTATCGATATGATAAATTAATATATTTGATTTGGAGGAGATATCTCCCTGTTGTAATATTTATATTGGTAGGACTTTTGGGGGTAGTAATATTTATTGAATTAGTAATAAATTAGTTTAAGTAGTTTAATTTAGAGCAGAAAGATGTGAATTTTCAGGCATACAAAGGTATCTTAGACAATAGGAGTAACAGGGTTAGGAAGGTTATTTAGCATTTTGATAGGTATTTTGTTTATCATTAGATTAAGATTTGGGTTTATTGTTTTAGTATATAGGATGAATGTGGTTGTGAGATGAGTTATAATAACATTAAATAGTATAGATTTTGAGGTAATTATTGTTTTAGATTATATTTCGGTATTGTTTTGTTGTGTAATTTTTATGATTTCTGGAGTAGTTTTTTATTACAGAGAAAGTTATATAAATGAAGATAAGTTAAAAAATCGATTTTATTATTTGGTTTTTATATTTGTAGTATCTATGTTAATGGTAATTTTAAGTCCTAATTTTGTAAGAATTTTATTGGGGTGAGATGGTCTTGGGTTGGTTTCTTATTGTTTAATTATCTATTATCAGAATAGAAGGAGTTATGCTGCAGGAATAATAACAATTATAATAAATCGTGTTGGGGATGTTGGAATTTTAATGGTTATTGGGGGTTTAATAGGATATGGGGGGTGAACAATATATTATTTATGGGAAGAGTATAATTGATGAGTAAGAGCTTGTGTGTTGTTGGCAGCAATAACTAAAAGTGCTCAGATACCTTTTTCTGCATGATTGCCGGCAGCTATAGCTGCTCCTACACCTGTCTCAGCCTTAGTTCATTCTTCGACTTTAGTTACTGCGGGGGTCTATCTTTTAATTCGATTTTATGATGTTATTTTTGATGTTAAGGGTCTTCAAAATTTAATGTTATTTGTGGGATTAGGAACAATGATGATAGCTGGAGCGAGAGCTATTTATGAGTGTGATTTGAAAAGGATTATTGCTTTATCTACTTTAAGTCAGTTGGGGTTAATGGTGGGAGTATTATCATTAGGACAAGTGGAGTTGGCCTATTTTCATTTATTAACACATGCAATATTTAGGGCATTATTATTTTTGGGGGCGGGAAAGATTATTCATGTAATAGAAGGTAATCAAGATGTTCGTTTAATGGGGGGGTTACTGAAAACTCTTCCTTTAAGTATTATTTGTATAAGTATTTCTAGTTTAGCATTATGTGGATTCCCTTTTTTGACAGGATTTTATTCTAAGGATTTAATTTTAGACCAGGTATGAAATGGAGGGGTTGGAATAGTTGGTATAAGTTTTTTGATAGTAGGTACTTTATTTACTTGCATATATACTGTTCGTTTAGGTAAGATATTAGTGGGAGAGAAATATAAAGGAAATGTAATTGTGAGAGTAGAAGATAATGAAGTGGGATATACTTCTCCTATATTGATTTTACTAGTTGGGACAATATTTGGTGGGTGTATATTAATATGATTATTGTTTAGTAGTCCGGTCTTGGAGGGAAGTTATGAAAGAATAAAGGTGACTCCTTTAGTAATTCTTATTTTAGGGTTTATAGGGGGTGCTATTATTTGTTGGGAACAGTTAGGGGATTTCTATGAAAATAGGATAATTGGAAAGTTTATGAGAGGTTTAGGGGGTATAATTTACTTATCTGGAAATTGAATTGTTTTTAGGCCTTTAATGATTGGGGAAATACTTGATAAATTGTTAGATAAAGGTTGGGGTGAATTATTTGGAGGACAAGGATTTTATAATATTAGAGGTACTATTAATAAAAGATTTCATATGTGACAGATTAATACTGTAAAGATTTATTTGTTAGTAGGGGGTAGATGAGTAATGTTATTGTTTTATATTTTTTTGGGTAGTTTATAGAACATAGTGTTGAAGCCACTAAGGAGGAGTAATCCCTTAGAGATGATGTGGCTGAAGTTTAAGCGGTAAACTGTAAATTTAAGTATGAAATTTTCCATCATTATAATATTGAGCTTTAAAAATATTTTTTAATTTTGACTTACAAGATCAAGGTTTTTTTTAAACTATTAAAGCTGGGATCATTAAGATATTTATATTCTTAAAAGCTGGTTTCAAACCAGGGGCATTTAATGCTTAATGATCATCATTTTTTTATAGTGGGAATTATAAATAGTAGAAGGAAATATGTTATTGTAAGGATTTGTCCAATAATAATGTAAGGATCTTCTACTGGGCGAGCTCCAATTCAGGTTAGAAGAATAAATGTAAAACTGAATATTCAAAATGTAAGTTTACTTAGTAGTGAAAAAGAAGATGGTTTTATGAGAGAAAACGAGAATAATGGGAGAAAATAAAGAATTAAGATGGATATGAGTAGAGCAATTAGACCGCCTAGTTTATTGGGAATTGATCGTAAAATTGCATAGGCGAATAAAAAATATCATTCTGGTTGAATATGGACTGGAGTTACAAGAGGGTTAGCTTGTAAGTAATTTTCTGGGTCAATTAAGAAGGAAGGGTAAAGGAGTGCTAAGAAACTAAATGGGAGGATAATTATAATAAAACCTAACAAGTCCTTTGAGGAGAAATAGGGATGAAATGGAATTTTATCAGTGTTTCTGTTGATTCCTAAGGGGTTGGTTGAGCCTGTTTGGTGGAGAAATAAGAGATGAATTAGAATTATAAATACTAAAATAAATGGAAGAATGAAATGGAATCTAAAAAAGCGGGTAAGAGTAGGATTGTCTACTGTAAAACCTCCTCAGATCCATTGTACTAGTATAGATCCTAGATAGGGAATAGTGGATAAAAGATTGGTAATTACTGTAGCTGCCCAAAAAGATATTTGACCTCAGGGAAGAACATAGCCTAAGAAAGTAATTATTATTATTAGTAATAGAAGGGTTGTTCCAGATAATCATGGAAGATGAAGGGTAAAAGAATTAAAATATAAACCTCGTCTAATGTGAAGATAAAGAAGAATAAATAGGAGACTAGCCCCATTTGAATGTAAAGATCGAATTAATCAGCCTATGATAATGTCATGAGAAATGTGCGATACTATGGAAAAAGAAAGATCTGAGTGGGCTGTAAAATGTAGCGCGAGAAAAAGCCCAGTTAAAATTTGGATTGTCATGGAGATTCCTAGTAATGATCCAAAATTTCATATGAAGGAGATATTAGAAGGAGAGGGAAGATCTACTAGAGCTGAATTAATGATTTTAATTAAAGGATGGTCAGATCGAATTGGTTTTGTCATATATTGAGGGAGTTAAAGGACCTTGTTGAATTTTTGCTAGCTTAGTTACTACTAATAGTGATAAGAATAGAAAAGATGTAATAAATAGAGTCATAGGAATAAATGGATTAGAATAAATTATTTTGATTATTTTATTAAAAGAAATTTCGTTGTTGGGTAAAGTGGTGGGTATAAGTACAATTAGAGGTAAAAGGATGATGAAGATAAGAGATGAAGGAAGAAGAGGGGAGGTTATTGGGACATTTGGGGTTAAAGTAGTAATATAGAGGAATAAAACTAAGATACCCCCTAAAAAAACTAAAAATAAAATGTAGCTTAGTCAGGAAGAATTGACCATTAAAAGAAAAGTAATAGTTATAAGAAGTACTGAGAAGGAAATGAGAATAGTAATAATTAGTGGGTGGTTAAGTTGTGGTAATAGAGAGGTAAGTAAAATTAGACCTATAAAGGATAATTTTAGGATTGTTTTTAGGGGATGCCCATTTTAACAATGAAGATGTTATGTGTTAATTTACACTATAAAAATTAGATTAATAATGGTATTGATCATTAGATTGTTAAGTTAGCGGCTTAATAAATTTAATCTCTTAGCAAGAATGAATTTCAATGAATTATTAACAGTAATTTGCCTAGATATTTTTGGCTTTTGCTAATAAAATGAAGAAATTAAGTTCGTGACTCAGGCCGAAACTGAGGACATATGAATGTTTTTCATTTAGGCATAGTAATGTTACAATTTCTAATTGCAGATTAGAGGTTATTATTTAACTATATACCTAGATGATCCAGGATAAGGCTCCTTTTTTTCATTCGTAAAGTAGACCTACGGTTAAAATTGCTATAATGGTAAAAAAAGTAATAATTAAGGTTTGATAGGATAGGGAGTTAATAATTAGGGGTATAGGAAGTAGAAGGGTAATTTCTACATCAAAAATTAGAAAAATTAAAGCAATTAAGAAAAATTGAAGAGAAAAAGGAGATCGAGAATGATGAGAGGGGTCGAAGCCACATTCAAATGGAGAATAGAATTCTTGGGTGGTATAGAGAGTAATGGGTAATATATAGATTAAAAGGAATAGAATGAAGATTAAAATAATTAAAGAAACATATAAATTGGGTAAAATTATTATATTTAAGAGTTAAACTTTTTAGTTGGAAGCTAAGAGTACTTTGTTTATACTAATATAATATATACCTCATCAATAAATTGAAACATAGAGGAAAAGTCAAACTACATCTACGAAGTGTCAATATCAAATGGCTGCTTCAAATCCGAAGTGGTGATGATTTGAATAATGATTACTGAAGTGACGAGACAAACAGATTGTTAGAAAAGAAGTTCCAATCAATACATGAAATCCATGAAATCCTGTGGCTATAAAGAAAGAAGATCCATAAACTGAGTCTGAGATAGAAAATGGGGCTTGATTATACTCAAATGCCTGAAGTAAAGTGAAGTAGATTCCTAGGAATACAGTAAGAAGTAAGGCGTTTTTGGATTTGGAAAAGTTTGCTTCAATTATTCTATGGTGAGCTCATGTAACTGTAACTCCTGAGGCTAATAAAATGGCTGTATTTAATAGGGGAATTTGGAATGGATTAAATGGGATGATTCTGGTTGGGGGCCATGAAGAACCTAATTCTAAAGTTGGTGATAGACTTCTATGATAAAAAGCTCAGAAGAAGGCAACAAAAAAGAAAATTTCAGAGATAATAAACAGGATTATTCCTCATTTTAATCCAGAAACTACGTTTGGTGTATGTAAGCCTTGATAAGTAGCTTCTCGAGTAATATCTCGTCATCATTGAACTATGGTTATAAGTAAAATTGTTAAGCCAAGTAAAGATAGGTAATGAATGTGATTGTGAAATCAATAAGTTGATCCTAGAGTAATAGATAAAGCACCTAAAGAGGCTGTTAGTGGTCAAGGACTTTTTTCTACTAGATGATAAGGGTGATTTGTCATAATTTCTTTCTCTGATGTATAATGTAGTAAGTACAGAGAATACATAAGCTTGAATTATAGCTACTGCAGATTCTAGTGTAATTAAGGCTAATTGAGTGGGTAAAGTTATAATATATGGTATAATGGGAAGTGAGGATAAAGTATTACTTAATAGGGTTATAAGAAGATGTCCTGCAATCATATTGGCTGTAAGTCGAACAGATAGGGTAATTGGTCGAATAAAATTTCTGATAGTTTCGATGAGAACTATAAAAATTATTAGGGGATATGGAGTTCCTTGTGGAAGAAGGTGAGCTAATATATGGTGAGTATTGTTGAGTCATCCAAATAAGATTATTGTTAGTCAAAATGGGAGGGCCAATGTCAGAGTTAATAAGAGATGGCTGGTTGCAGTAAAAATGTAAGGGATTAGTCCTATTGTATTATTTAAGAGAATAAAAGTAAATAGAGTTAATAGGATTAAAGGAGCACCAGGAAATGAGGAGGGACCTAATAGAATATTAAACTCTTTTAATAAGATAGATTTAATTTTTACTGGAAGTATTGATGTTTTGGAAGAAAGTAATCAGTAGGGTGGGAATATAATGGGAAAAAATAGTAAGACTCTAAGTCAATTTAAACTTGTAGAAAAATTGGTTGAAGGATCAAAGATGGAAAATAAATTATTTATCATAATCAAAAATTTTTATACGGTAGAAAAGAATAAGAAGAGCTAGGTGGAGCAATAGGAAAATTTGAATATATTTTAAAAAGTAGTAAAATTAAGAGTAAAATAAAAATCAATGGTAGAAGGAGCCAGTTTATTGGAAATATTTGAGGAATTAAGAAATGCTATAAAGCAATTTTACTTTGACATAGTAATGTTATTATTAACTAATTTCTT